GAAAGGGAGGAAATACAAAAAAATAGAAGAGAAAAGTCATCCAAAGTTATATACAAATCACTACCCCCTTTTTTGTATTTCCTTAATTTATTTCCTTAATTGAATTTCGTAGGACGAAGTTCCTTAAAAACCTCTGCCTTCTTTAAAATATCCTGAACAGTTTCTGTAGGTTGAGCCCCTTTTTCAAGGAAATATAAAATAGCAGGAACATTTAAATAAGTTTGATTCTTTATCGGATCATAAAAACCTACTTTCTGAAGATCTTTTCCTTCTCTTCGGGATCGAACATCAATTGCAACGATTCGATAGACGGCTCATTGGGATAGATATAGATGAACAACACCCCCCCTAGAAACGTATAGGAAGCTTTCTCCTCGTACGGCTCGAGAAAAATGATTGATTCGAAGTTTTGTCTCTCTATGGAATTCTATCTAAGAAATGACAACTGGATCCATAAAATGATCAAAGCAATTAAAGATGTAAGTCTTTTTTTCTTCGTTCTTCCTTAAAATGAAAAAGAAACCATTCGTACTCTCATAACTCAAGTTGGATAACTTTCAAACAGTTCAAAGGAAAATCTTTCGACAATTTCATTTATTGAGCGGTCTTTCCTCCTTTTTTGTTTGTCTCGTTTAAAATTGGATTCTTCAGTCTGATCCAGTTATTAAGACAATTAAAAAGGTGTTTCCTTGTTCTGGGATCCTTTATCTTTGTTTTATTTTAAATCATTGGGTTTAAACATTACTTCGGTGCTTTTTAATCCTTTCAAAATGGCAGCAACATACCCTTTTTGCGATTTCTATGAAAGAATCCTACAAGATGATGGATTCCCTCGTGAAACACTTTGGATCGAAAAAGTTTGATCAATTCCAATAAATTTTTTAATTTGAAACTTGCTCGAATTGGATTCTTTCGATTTCCATACCTAAGATATATTTAACCTAAGATATATTTACGAAGTTGTTTCAATTTTTTTTATTGATTGGCATTAACCCTAGACCCTTGCCCCGAGAAAGAAATTAATACTTTCTACTCGAGCTCCATCATGGACTATTTACATTCCAAGACAACAAAAAACGAGGGGTTCTAGTGAAACAGAACCAATGATGTCGAGCTAAGAGCACCTTCATTCCTACAAAAAATGGTGGATGTACAAATCCACAACGGATCGTGTCCTTCAAGTCGCACGTTGCTTTCTACCACATCGTTTCAAACGAAGTTTTACCATAACATTCCTCTAAGAACCGGTATGGAATTGATTCAATTATGGAATCATGAATAGTCATTGGTTGGGCTGATGTATAAACACCATAATCTATAGTATTTTCTATATCTATAGTATATAGATATAAATAATACTATAGATATAGGTGGATAAAGATTTTTCTGAAGAAGTCTTAGTAAGACCCCATCGCTAATATTAATTTGTCTAACATTATTCTAACATTATAATATTAATTACTAAATATAAATATATATATTAATAAATATATATAATAATATAATTTTTTTCTTTTTTTATATATTTCTTATATATTTCTATTTTTTTATATATTTATATAAATAATAATCAATAAGACGAATAAACGAATTCTTTTTGATTCTGCATCTTCACGTGACTTAATAGGAGAGAAAGATTCAGCTTCTAAGGAATGATTAAAACTATTTATCTTTCTAAATTTATTCGAAATTTAGAAAGTTCCCCTTTCGACATCATTATTCCAAGAAAATTTGATAGTTAAAAATAACTTTTAATCATCTTAGGAAAAAAGATAAGTCTTTTTTTTTTTTTCATCTGATTGATAAAATCCAAAGAATGGGGAGGGTTTCGTATCTATCAATTCAATCAAATAGACTGAGCAATTGTCACCGTTTAGAGATATTGAAATGAACGCCTTCCCATTACTGATTAACTCCTATCTACCCCATTCTATGGGACTGATGCAGCATAAATCAAAAGAAGGGGGTGGCCTAGTCTTTTTTATTTTTACGAAATGCAAGCTGTCTAGTCTAGGCACAAAGCCAAACAAGTCCAGATTAAGTCCAGTTTTTGCTCCTTTTTTTTTCTATTTTAGCCTACCTCATTGATTAAGAATTAAGAGACTTAGTGAATTTAATTATTACCAAAAACCTCCTCTTGGCGAAAAGTCAAGAAATCGACAAAAATGAAAATGGAATCTAATTAGGCTAATTTAGGGGGTAGAGAATACGCGATAGGGAATATGGATTCTTTCGCATCTCGATTCAGTTTTTGAAAAAAAAAAACGATTCATCGAAGAAAAAAATAAGAAACAACAATCACATTCCAGCTAACATTTCGATTTTAAACAGAACCAGAACATTGTTAAAAAAGCAATCTATATTGTCAAAGAATATATATGTTCTGGGACGGAAGGATTCGAACCTCCGAATAGCGGGACCAAAACCCGTTGCCTTACCACTTGGCCACGCCCCATTTAGATTTCTATGCGATACTAATAAAGTATATTGCTGGTTTTGT